AGGGGAAAGAGTGGAAAACAACATGCAACGTTATAATGTGTTTTGAAAAGTAAGATGTGCTAGAGAGAAACCTAATATTTATTCTTGAGGTATATATGTTATATACGTTATATACACACACATATACACATCCTTTTGTGTGTTTGTACAGGGGTTTGGGTTATATGCCCTATTTTAACCTGCAAAAAAAAGCTAAAAATAAAGAAAAATCTTATTTTTTAGAAAAAAAAACTCTGAGGAGTTTTAGGTTAAAATAAATTAGCTAAGATAGGGGAATCCTTTTTCGGTTTCGGGGTTTAACGGAAAATAACAAGATTCTTCAGGAAAAGTTAGTTTGGGGGGTAAGGGGGGTTTAGCGCGCAAAATCCTTTGATATTAGAAAGTCTTCGACCCGGGTGAATAATAACAAGAAAGTTGAGGAATATGCGTTTATTAAGGATAAAATATGTCAATTATGCATTAACTTATAACACCATGCCTAATATCCTGTGTACGTCTTGTAATTCAACGAGACTGTATGTTCTACCTTAATACGTAATATGCGCTGTTGGCCACTACTGAGATGCTGATGAAATAGACTAAGATAAAAAACCTATGAGTGTTCTATATTAGATATCTGATCCGGTTAATGGCGAGATGGACTTTTCACATAGGAGGGATGCTTTACTGAATATCACAAGGGACTGAACAAGAGATGAGGGATCCCACAGATTCGGTTCCGTCAGATGCTTCCTGAACCTTACTAGTAATCCGGCTTCAATTATAGTCCTTCAGTTTCAGGGCACACTTGCACTAGATTTCACTCCTGACCATTGCAAGTGAGGAGAGTCTTTATATCAATCGCTATGCCAGAATTAGTTAACTGGGGAAAGTAAATATTAATCCGGCTTAATTGGATTTAATTATAACTTTCACAGTTTATGAGTATCACGGAGGATGTTGATGAATGATATTAAATTGTAGTGATTAGACGTTAATTTGATGGTATAACAGGTAAATATGATTTTTAAGTCTACTATTCATTCAATTATGTGGAAAGAAATTATATATCTGAATAGAATAGTATGCTCTGAGATAACGTAAGGTTATAATTCAAATCTTTAGTGACTAGCATTAATTATATGTTTTATGTAATGTCCATGTGTTTAAGAAATTGAAGGTCGTTATGGATTAATATGCTGAAAATGATGTGTACGTTATAAATTAGGTTGTTGATATGATATTATGAGTGAAACAGTACGTATGGGAATTAAACATAGGAGATGTCTAATAAGAATAGTAAATGTGATATTATCATTGAATATTTGTTATGATATGAATGAGGTAATAATAGAATATGTATTTATATTTTTATGTTTTTAAATATTGAATGTTAATAAATACAGTGATATGTGAAAATATTATTGAGTTATTCGATATTTAAGGGGAATTAAAATTAATGCTCAATATACATATTATGTATATAAAGCATAAGATATAGGTAAAGTATCAGGGTAAGTTGGCTGTATTGTTCGTGGGGAAATTAAGTTTATGCTCAATAAGCATATAATGTAAATAGAGCATAGCGTTATACAAATGCATGTGTGCGTAGTAGATCATCGGGGAATAATTTAATAAGAATGTTGGCTTTGGGGGTCAATAGTGGAGGTTTGAGTCCTTCTTTCTCGAAAGGAAGAGGTGGCTAACAACTGCCAATAAAAAGTGTGGGGTGGAAGGGGATTTGTATGTTTGAGTTCAATCTTGTTGGGTTTGTTGAGTCTGTTTGATGAAGGAAGAGAAGAAATAGAGATATTGGTCCTTGTAGTTATAAGGGAGAGGAGGAAGTGAGATGCAAGAGTTGGGTCGGGGTGGTGAGTCTGCAGAACCCCCCCCCTCCCTCCGGACAAGTACGTTTCCGATGTACGGAATAGCAGATAGAAGATTAGAAGTTAGTCTAGTTCTTTAGAGAGATATTTGTTTGTGGAGGTTTGAGTCCTTCTTTCTCGAAAGGAAGAGGTGGCTAACAACTGCCAATAAAAAGTCTTGAGGAGGAGGTTAACCTCCAGTCTTCGGCTTACAAGACCGATGCTTTAATTAAGCTATCAGGACTATCAGTTTAGGAGTTTGTTTTCCAGTCAGCCTATTAGGGGGAGAAAAATAATAAAGATTGCAAAATAGATTACAGAGGCTAATTGTCCAATTATGATGTAGGGGTCTTCTACTGGTTGACCCCCAATTCATGTAAGGATTAGGGTGTCCGCTACCAGAGCTCAGAATATGACTTGGGTCAGTGGTCGAAATATGAGACTTCGTTGTTTGGATGTGTGAAGAAGTGGAACAAGGGCTAGGATTAAAATTGACAGGACTAAAGCAAGAACTCCACCTAATTTGTTTGGGATAGATCGTAAAATTGCGTATGCAAATAAGAAGTATCACTCTGGTTTAATATGAGGGGGTGTAACTAGTGGGTTTGCTGGAGTGAAGTTTTCTGGGTCTCCGAGTAAGTTGGGGGAAAACATGGCTAAGAGGGTTAATGCTGTTAATATAATGAGGAAACCAAGTAAATCTTTGTAAGAAAAATAAGGGTGGAAAGGGACTTTGTCTGGATCTGAGTTCAAGCCTGTTGGGTTTGTTGAGCCTGTTTCATGAAGGAAGAGAAGATGGAGAATACTAGCCCCTGCAATTACAAAAGGAAGAAGGAAGTGAAATGCGAAAAATCGAGTTAAGGTGGCGTTATCTACAGAAAACCCCCCTCAGATTCATTGGACAAGTACGTTTCCGATGTACGGAATAGCAGATAGAAGATTAGTAATTACTGTAGCCCCTCAGAAAGATATTTGTCCCCAAGGTAAGACGTAACCGACAAAAGCTGTAGCTATGACTAAAAATAGGAGAATTACACCAATATTTCATGTTTCTTTATATAAGAATGATCCGTAGTAGAGACCTCGACCGATGTGAAAATAAATACAAATAAAGAAGAAAGAGGCTCCATTAGCATGGAGGTTTCGAATTAGTCAACCGTAATTTACGTCTCGGCAAATATGGGCTACAGATGAGAATGCTATTGAGGTGTCAGCTGTGTAGTGCATAGCCAGAAAAAGTCCTGTAATAATTTGGGTGATTAGACAAACTCCTAGTAGGGATCCGAAGTTCCATCATGATGAGATGTTTGCCGGGGCTGGTAGATCAATAAAAGAGTTGTTAATAATTTTAATAAGTGGGTGAGATTTACGAATGTTGGGTGCCATTAGTTTCTATAGTTGAATTACAACAGTGGTTTTTCAGATCACAAGTTCTGGTTAAAATCCTGATAGGAATTATGATTTATATAGTGTCTCTTTCAATAGTAGTAATGGTCCTGGGGTTAGTAGCTGTGGCTTCGAATCCTTCTCCTTATTTTGCGGCTTTAGGGTTGGTAATAGCGGCCGGGGCCGGATGCTTAGTGATTGTTATATCAGGGTTGTCATTTTTGTCAATTGTTTTATTTTTAATTTATTTAGGAGGGATGTTGGTAGTATTTGCTTATTCGGCTGCGTTGGCGGCCGAGCCTTATCCCGAGGCATGAGGAAGTTGATCAGTTGCTTTGTATGTGTTAATTTATTTAATAGGTGTATTAGTGTGATATCAGACGTTAGGTGGAGTGGAAATTGATTGATTTAGTAAATCAGGTGAGTTTGGGGGTTATATAATGCGTGGTGATTGAGTAGGGGTAGCTTTGATGTATTCTTGTGGTGGATGATTATTATTTATTGGTGGGTGGGTTTTATTATTAACTTTGTTTGTAGTATTTGAGTTAACTCGAAGTCAATATGGGGGGAGTTTACGTGCATTAGAGTAAAGTAATAATAATTGCTGATGTTATTAAAAACAGGGTTAAATAGGTTTTAATAAGGCCTTGTTGAATATTTGAAGTGGTTTTAATTATTGGCAGTTGCTGGTTTGCTACACCTTTCGGACCTGATTTTTCGTATCATGATAAATCGATTAAGTGTGTAGCAATATTTTGTGCTAAATTTAAGTTTGTTTTTGGTACAAAGCGATGAACAATTGTTGGGAAGAATCCAAGAAGGTTAGAAAAAGTATGGATGTGGGTTTTAGAGGTTTTGTTTAAGGTTGAAGTTAATTTTGATATGTCCATAGCAATAATTAAACCTAGAATAGTTACTAAAATAGCTGCTTGTTTTGCAAGTAAGGGTATTGTCAAGATTGGGGTTTTAATAGGTAGTATATTGGAAGCAATGAGAAGACCTGCAATGATACTTCCTCAAGCTAGTCGTTTGATTGGGTTGATAACTGTTTTATTGTTCTCATTGATAGGGGAGAGGGAATTAGATCGTGGGTGCCCCATTGATGCAAAAAAGATAATACGGAAGCTGTAAACTGCTGTGAATGATGTGGCAATAAGTGTTAGTGCGAGGGCTCAGGAATTAGCGTGTGATGTGTTTAAAGCTTCAATGATGGCATCTTTAGAAAAAAACCCTGCCAAAAATGGGGTGCCTGTTAGGGCTAAGCTTCCAATGGTCAAGCAAGATGTTGTTACTGGAAGAGATTTTTGCAAACCCCCTATTTTTCGAATATCTTGCTCATCATTTAGGCTGTGGATAATAGAACCTGAGCATAAGAATAGTATTGCTTTAAAGAAAGCATGAGTGCAAATATGGAAAAAAGCTAGTTGGGGGAGATTTAATCCAATTGTGACTATTATCAAGCCAAGTTGACTAGAAGTAGAAAAGGCTACAATTTTTTTGATATCGTTTTGGGTTAAAGCACAGGCAGCTGTGAATAGAGTTGTAATTGCTCCTAAACAAAGGCAAATTGTCAATGCTGTTTGATTATTTTGCATTATTGGATGAATTCGGATTAACAGAAAAATTCCTGCAACTACTATTGTGCTAGAGTGAAGTAAGGCTGAGACTGGGGTTGGTCCTTCTATCGCAGCTGGTAGTCATGGATGAAGACCAAATTGTGCGGATTTTCCTGTGGCTGCCAGAATCAAGCCCAGCAGAGGTAGTGTTAAATTATTAGAGCATAATGCAAAAATTTGTTGTATCTCTCAAGAGTTGAGACTTATTGCTATTCATGCTATGCTCAAAATAAGGCCGATATCGCCCACTCGGTTGTAAATAACGGCTTGAAGAGCGGCGGTGTTTGCATCTGCTCGAGCATATCATCATCCAATTAGTAAAAATGATATGATTCCTACACCCTCTCAACCAATAAAAAGTTGGAAGAAATTATTAGCGGTAACTAGAATAACTATGGCTACAAGAAATGTTAGAAGATATTTAAAAAAACGAGTAATTATGGGGTCTGATGCTATATATCAAGTGGCAAACTCTAAAATTGACCATGTAACAAATAATGCAATTGGTAGAAAAATAGATGAATAAATATCGAATTTAAAGCTCACATTAATATCAAATGTGCTAATGTTTATCCAGTGAAAATTAGTGATAATGGATTCAAGACCTTGATCTAAAAAAATAGTTAAAGGAATTAGACTGGTAAAGAATGCTATTTTTACTGATGTTTTAATTAGTTGATGAAGATTGGAGATATTTACAATTAGAGAGGATAAGATAACGGGTAGTAACAAGATAGTAATAGTAATAATTATTGAAGAATTAAAAATTAATGGGAAATTCATAGCTTTTACTTGGATTTGCACCAAGAGTTTCTGGTTCCTAAGACCAGCGGATAAACTATTTTCCTTTAAAAGCCGAACGAGCCGTGGAGTCGAACCACGGAACTATGTAATTAGCAGTTCATAGCGTCCCAGCCAAGTTCGGTAAGCAAGAGGGGTTTAACCTCTAACGCTAGAATCACAATCTAGTGTTTTATTAAACTATGTTTACAATAAAATAGTCCTCAAATCAACTCTGGTTTTATTATTAAGGGGATGAGGGGTACTAGGTGTATCGTTATTAGGGTATGTTCTCGGGTGTGTGAGGGACTAATTGCATTTAAGTGTTCTGGGGTCATACCTCGCTGTGTTATCAAGAATATGTATAGTGAGTAACTTGCTGTGAGTAATGTGCCTAGGCCCGTGAGGATAATAGTTCAGTTGGATCAGTTAAATAAAGCTGTTATGATAGTAATTTCCCCTATTAGATTTGGAGATGGGGGTAAGGCTATGTTAGCTAAATTAGAGAGTAATCACCATGTCCCTATTAGTGGAAGAATGGTTTGTAGGCCTCGTGAAAGAAGAAGTGCTCGACTATGAGTACGTTCGTAATTTGTATTAGCTAGACAGAATAGAGCTGATGAAATTAGACCGTGAGCAATTATGAGAATTATTGCTCCTGTTAAACTTCAAGGGGTTTGAATTATTGCTGCTGAGATTACTAACCCTATGTGACTTACAGATGAATAGGCAATTATTGATTTTAAATCTGTCTGTCGTAGGCAAATAGAGCTTGTTATAATAATTCCTCATAAAGACAAGATAAGAAAAGGGTATGCTATTTCTTTTATTGATGGGGATAGAGTAATTGAAATTCGAATGATTCCGTAGCCCCCTAGTTTTAAAAGAATAGCAGCAAGGACTATGGAGCCAGCAATTGGGGCCTCTACATGTGCTTTGGGCAGTCAAAGATGAGCTCCATAAAGGGGTATTTTTACCATAAAGGCTAACAGGCAGGCTAGTCATCAGGATTTATTAGCGTAAGTCAGTGGAATATGGTTTGGGAGTAGCTGAAGTAAGTTAAGTGATAGTGTTCCAGTGTAAGAATAGAGGGATAGCAGGGCAATTAGAAGTGGTAGAGATCCAGCTAAGGTATAAAATAGAAAATAAGTGCCTGCGTTTAAGCGTTCAGCTTGGTTACCTCATCGAGTAATTACAATTAAGGTTGGGATTAATGTGATTTCGAATATGATGTAAAACAAAATTAATTCTGTTGCTGAAAAGGCTATAATAAGAGAAAATTGCAAGAGTACAAGTATAGTAATAAAAGTTCGTTGTCGTGAAATAGGTTCTGTTGACAAATGATGTTGACTAGCAAGAAGTATCAAAGGAAGAAGTCAGCACGTTAAGATCAGTAAGGGGGTTGAAATTTGATCAATTGATGAAAGATGGTTGGAGAAGTGAGTGGTTTCAGATTGATTAATAAATCATAATAGACTTAGTAGTGAAATAAGTAGGCTTTGTGAAGTTAGTATGGGTCATAGTCATTTTTTATTTGTGAGTCAGGTTGATGGGATTAGCATAAGGGTTGGTAGTAGGATTTTTAACATTGTAGGAGATTTAGGTTAAATAATTTGTCTGATCCGTGAGTTCGGGTTGTGGCGACTATTAGGGCTAGTCCGGTTGCAGCCTCACAAGCAGAGAAGGTGAGTATGAGTATAGGGATTAAAGAAAAGGAGTGTGTTATGGTTATAGTTGGTCAGATGCAGAGGCCTACATATATAGACAACATTGTGCCCTCTAAACAGAGTAAAGCTGATAACAAATGGGAACGATTTAAGGCTAAGCCAGTTAAACCTAGAATGAATGCTGAGCAAAAGCTGAAGTGGATAAGTGTCATAGAGTGATTATGGGGTTAAACCATAATTTGTTGAGTCGAAATCAACTGTCTTGTTTGGACTAATCACTCACTCAGCTCATTCTAACCCTCCTTGGGTTCATTCGTATACTAAGCCGAGGGTTAGAAGGGTTAAGATAATAGCTGCTCATGTAATTACTATGCTTGGTGAGATAAGTTGTACAGCTCAGGGGGAGGGCAGTAAGAGGGCAATTTCTAGGTCAAAAAGTAGAAATAAAATTGCGATTAAAAAGAATCGCATAGAAAATGGTAATCGGGCAGAGCCCAGAGGGTCAAATCCACACTCATATGGGGATAGTTTTTCAAGGTCAGGTGTAATTTGAGGAAGTCAGAAGCTTAAGACTGCTAAGATGGATGATAGAGTTAGAGCAATAATTAAAATAGTAGTTGTCATTACTTTCTCTCAGAGTTTAACTGAGACTATGTGATTGGAAGTCACGTGTACTGATTGATACTAAGAAAGTATGATCCTCATCAATAAATTGATACGTAGAGGAAAAGTCAAACTACGTCAACGAAATGTCAGTATCATGCGGCGGCTTCAAAACCGAAGTGATGTTTAGATGTGAAGTGGTATTGAATTTGTCGCATAAGGCAAACGGATAAGAAGAGTGAACCAATAATGACGTGGAGACCATGAAATCCTGTAGCTACAAAGAATGTGGATCCGTATACCCCATCTGCAATTGTAAAAGGAGCTTCATAATATTCTATGGCTTGAAGGGCAGTAAAGTATAAGCCTAGGAGGATGGTGAGGGCTAGGGATTGAATTGCTTCCTTACGGTCACCATGTATAATGCTGTGGTGAGCTCAGGTAACAGTGACCCCTGAAGCTAGAAGTACAGCTGTATTAAGCAAGGGTACTTCAAATGGGTTTAAAGGGGTGATTCCTGTGGGAGGTCAGCATTCCCCCAGTTCATATGTTGGAGCTAAGCTAGAGTTGTAGAATGCTCAAAAAAATCCAACGAAGAAGAACACTTCAGAAGTAATAAATAAGATTATTCCGTAACGAAGGCCTTTTTGAACGGGTGGAGTATGGTGTCCTTGAAATGTTCCTTCTCGAATTACATCTCGCCATCATTGGATTATTGTTAGAACCATGGTAACTAAACCTAGTGTAAGAAGAATCAGGGATCCGAAGTGGAATCATATGGCTAGACCTGATGTCAGTAAAAGAGCTGCTACAGCTCCTGTAAGTGGTCAAGGGCTCGGGTCAACTATGTGGTAGGCGTGTGCTTGGTGTGCCATTAGACGTTTTCTTGTAGGTAAAGGCTTAGAAGAAGTACGAAGACGTATGCTTGGATTATTGCGACAGCGATTTCTAAAAGTGTTAGAAGAAATAACACAATTGATGTTAGAATGGCTACGGTAGGTATCATTGGAAGTAATACAAAAGCTGCTGTTGCAATGAGTTGAATTAGTAGGTGGCCAGCTGTTAGGTTAGCAGTGAGTCGAACTCCTAGTGCTAAAGGTCGAATGAATAAACTAATCGTTTCGATGATGATTAGGACTGGAATTAGGGGGGTGGGTGTCCCTTCTGGGAGCAAGTGTCCTAGTGCAATAGTAGGTTGGTTTCGCAGACCAATAAGTACAGTGGCTAGTCATAATGGTACAGCTAATCCTATGTTTAATGATAATTGAGTAGTTGGGGTGAAAGTATATGGTAAAAGGCCGAGGAGATTGAGAGATATAAGAAGAAGCATTAGGGAAGTTAAAAGTAAGGCTCATTTATGTCCTGGGAGGTTGATCGGGAGGAAGATCTGTTTTGTGAAATTATGAATAAATCATGATTGTAGTGTAACTAGTCGATTATTCAATCACTTGGTTGATGGGTTTGGAAATAGGAGTCAAGGAATTAACATGGCAATGGTGATTAGGGGAATGCCTAGAAAGATAGGGCTCATAAATTGATCAAAAAAGCTTAAGTTCATGGTCAGTTTCAAGAATTAGGTTTTGATTTCTCAGTTGTTTGTGTGGTTGGTTCATTAAATGTTTTATGATTTAAAACTTTTGGGGGGATAATTGTGAGGAGAATTATTCAAGAAAAAATTAGGATTAAGAATCATGGGCCTGGGTTTAATTGTGGCATTTCACTAAGGGTGATTGGGAGTCACCAGTCTACAGCTTAAAAGGCTGTCGCTATGCCCTGTTTAGCTTCTTAGTGATGCTTCTAGTATTGATGAAGATCAGTTTTCAAAGTCGTTCAGGGGGACTGCTTCGACTACAATTGGTATAAAACTGTGATTTGCTCCGCAAATTTCTGAACATTGTCCGTAAAACACTCCTGGTCGAGTTGCAATAAAGGATGTTTGACTAAGTCGTCCAGGAATTGCATCTGTTTTTACTCCTAAGGAAGGAACAGCTCATGAGTGAAGAACATCTTCAGCAGTTACCAATAATCGGGTTGGTGATTCCATTGGGACGACTATTCGATTGTCTACTTCTAATAGTCGAAATTGTCCAGGGGTTAGATCATTAGTTGGGGTTATATAAGAGTCAAATGAAAGGTCTTCATAATTGGTGTATTCGTAACTTCAGTATCATTGATGCCCAATTGCTTTGATCGTAAGATGTGGGTCATTTACTTCGTCTATGAGATACAAAATACGAAGGGATGGTAAAGCAATCATGATCAAAATGATTGCTGGCATAATAGTTCAGACTATTTCAATTTCTTGGGCATCTATAGAGTTAGTATTAGTTAATTTAGTGGTTATTATAATGGTAATAATATAAAGAACAAGCGTACTAATAAGAAAAACAGCTATTAGCGTGTGGTCGTGAAAGTGAAGTAATTCTTCTATAATTGGAGAGGCTGCGTCTTGAAAACCTAGTTGTGATGGATGTGCCATGTTGAGATGTACCGGGGTTTAACCAGTAATTTTACCTTGACAAGGTAATGTGATTGTTTTACCAACATCTCTAATAATTAAAAGAAAATGGCAGAGTGGCTATGCGACTGACTTGAAATCAGAACATGGGGGTTCGATTCCTTCTTTTCTCGTTTAGTTGTGTGTTGGTTGAATTTGAACGAAGGCTGGTTCTTCAAAGGTGTGATAGGGAGGAGGGCAGCCGTGGAGTCATTCGATGTTGGTGGAAGTTAATTCAGTTAAGGTAACTTCCCGTTTAGCTGCAAACGCTTCTCAAATAATAAACATTATCATGATTACAGCTACAAGGGAGATTAAAGAGCCAACAGATGAGATTGTATTTCACAATGTATAGGCATCTGGGTAGTCTGAGTATCGACGAGGTATTCCGGCTAAACCTAAGAAGTGTTGAGGGAAGAAGGTTAAATTTACACCAGCAAACATTACCCCAAAGTGAATTTTTGCTCATGTTTCATGAAGTGTATACCCGGTGAATAGAGGGAATCAATGTACGAATCCCCCCATGATAGCAAATACAGCTCCTATTGACAGAACGTAGTGGAAATGTGCTACAACATAGTAGGTGTCGTGTAGCATAATATCTAGTGATGAATTAGCAAGAACAATTCCAGTTAAGCCACCTACTGTAAACAAGAAAATGAAGCCTAATGCTCATAATATTGGGGCATCTCATTTGATTGTTCCTCCGTGCATGGTAGCTAATCAACTGAATACTTTAACACCTGTTGGGATAGCGATAATTATTGTTGCAGAGGTAAAGTAGGCTCGAGTGTCGACATTTAAATCAACTGTGAATATATGATGGGCTCATACAATAAAGCCTAATAGCCCAATGGATATTATTGCTCAAACTATTCCCATATAGCCAAAGGGCTCTTTTTTTCCTGAGTAATAAGTTACGATATGAGAGATTATTCCAAATCCTGGAAGAATTAAAATATAGACTTCTGGGTGGCCAAAGAATCAGAATAAGTGTTGGTATAAAACTGGGTCACCGCCTCCGGCAGGATCGAAAAAGGTGGTGTTTAGATTTCGATCAGTTAAAAGTATTGTGATACCTGCAGCTAAGACTGGTAGAGATAAGAGCAGCAGAACGGCGGTAATTAACACAGACCAGACGAATAAGGGTGTTTGATACTGGGATATAGCGGGTGGTTTTATGTTAATAGTAGTGGTAATGAAGTTAATTGCACCCAAAATGGAAGATACACCGGCTAAATGGAGAGAGAAAATAGTTAAATCTACTGATGCCCCAGCATGTGCTAAGTTTCCAGCCAAGGGTGGATAGACGGTTCAACCAGTTCCTGCACCTGCTTCGACCCCAGATGAGGCTAATAAAAGAAGAAATGATGGAGGTAAAAGTCAGAAGCTTATATTATTTATTCGAGGAAAGGCCATGTCAGGTGCTCCGATCATTAATGGAACTAGTCAGTTTCCAAAACCACCAATTATGATGGGTATTACTATGAAGAAAATTATAATAAAGGCATGTGCTGTAACGATAACGTTATAAATCTGATCGTCTCCTAGTAAAGTTCCGGGTTGACTTAATTCAGCTCGAATTAATAGACTTAATGCTGTACCCACCATGCCTGCTCAAGCACCAAAGATTAGATATAGGGTGCCAATGTCTTTGTGATTTGTTGAGAATAGTCAACGAGTAATTGCCACAGGTAAGATGGCCGAGTGACAGGTGGTGGGTTGTAGCCCCATATACAGAGGTTCAAGCCCTCTTCTTATCAAGCCCTGCGGTGTTCGACACACCAGATTGCAAATCTTGAATCGCAAACGAGAGTTTGCCGGGGCTTCTCCCGTTTTTTTGCTTAACGGGAGAAGTAGGATGAAGCTCGCTGGATTGAGCGTTTAGCTGTTAACTAAAATGTTGTGGGATCAAGGCCTACCTTCCTAGAAAGGTTTTAGCTTAATTAAAGTGTCTGAGTTGCATTCAGTTGATGTTGGATAAAATCCTGCAAATCTTACTTGTTCAGAGATTAGGAGATTTTAACTCCTGCTTAGGGCTTTGAAGGCTCTTAGTCTAGTTAACTTAAATCTCTAACTAATAAAAAGTGGTGAAACTGGTATTATGCATGATGATAAAACTAAGACGATGGACAGTACTAGTGTAGACTGTTTAGAGTAGTGACGTCATGTGATAGGGGCGTTAGATATGTTCGGAGATGACGTAAGAGTAATTACATAGGTTAAACGTAAGTAAAAAAATAGGCTCAGTAGTGCTGATAGGGCTATGATGGTGGCTAAAATTGTTGTGTTTTGGCTTGTGAGCTCCTGAAGAATAAATCATTTTGGTACAAATCCAGAGAGTGGGGGTAAACCTCCCAGTGAGAGTAAGGTTAATAATGAAAGTGCGGTTGTTGTTGGTGTTTTAGATCAGGAGATTGCTAAAGTGGAGATTTTTGTTGATGAGATTGTTTTTAGTGTGAGAAATAAAGCGGATGTTATAATTAAGTAGATTCCTAGATTTAAAACTATTAGTTGAGGGGAAAATGGCAAAACCGACACTATCCAGCCAAGGTGGGCAATGGAAGAAAATGCTAAAATTTTTCGTAATTGGGTTTGATTTAGCCCGCCTCATCCGCCGATCAAGGTTGACAGGATGCCTATCGATAGTAATAGGGGTGTATTAAGTGTAGATGAGATTTGAAACAGGATGGCTATGGGGGCAAGTTTTTGTCAGGTGGATAAAATTAACCCTGTGGTTAGGCTAAGACCTTGAAGGACCTCTGGCAGTCAAAAATGGAAAGGTGCAAGTCCTAATTTTATGCAAATTGCAATAGTTATTGTAATGCACGAAAGTGGGTTGGTTAGGTCCAAAATTGATCACTCACCTGAAAGCCAAGCGTTGTTTAAGCTTGAGAAGAGTAAAAGTGCGGAAGCTGATGCTTGCGTGAGGAAGTATTTTGTTGTAGCTTCAATTGCTCGTGGATGTTTGTGTTGTGTTATTAGGGGGATAATTGCTAAAGTATTAATTTCTAGCCCTATTCAAGCTAGTAGTCAATGACTGCTTGATAGAACAAAACCTGTTCCTAGAGCAAGGCTGGTTAATACAATGGAGAAAGTAATTGGATTCATTAGTAAAGGAAGGAGTTTAACCAACATTTTTGGGGTATGGGCCCAAAAGCTTTTTTAGCTGACTTTACTAGGAGGTGGTATAATGGGAGTACGGAGAGTTTTGATCTCTCAAGTGCAGGTTCAATTCCTGTCTTTCTAAGGAGATGATGGGGTTTGAACCCATATGGTTCACTCTATCAAAGTGATCCCTTACTTTCGGGCACATTTCCTAGGTTTGTGAAGGAAGTCCTAGTATCGAAATTGGCAGGGAAATATGTCAGAGTGTTATAGCTAGAGTAATAGGAAGAAAATTTTTTCATACTAAATGTATTAATTGATCATATCGGAATCGAGGGTACGAAGCTCGCACTCAAAGAAATAGTATTGAAAGAAGTGATGATTTGAATATAATGGATAAGGTCGCTATTTCTGGGTAGTTTATAAATGAAGACCCGAGGAAAAGAATAGTAGATAATGTGTTTATTATAAGGATATTAGCATATTCAGCTAGGAAAAATAGTGCGAAGGGTCCTCCTGCATATTCTACATTAAAACCTGAAACGAGCTCTGATTCTCCTTCTGTAAGATCAAACGGTGCGCGGTTTGTTTCAGCTAGGGTGGAAATATACCATATTGCTGCTATAGGTCATCCTGGGATGATTAGTCATATTTGTTCTTGTGTAATATTAAAATTGTATAGGGTAAAACCTCCAGTTAACATAATCATACATAAGAGGATCAACCCGAGGGTTACTTCGTAAGAAATAGTTTGAGCAACAGCTCGTAACGCCCCAATTAGAGCATATTTAGAATTTGAAGATCATCCGGACCCCAAAATGGTGTAGACTGTCAAACTTGAAAGAGCTAAAATAAACAAGATCCCCAAGTTTATGTCTGCTAAAGAAAATGGTATTGGTAGCGGTGCTCAAATGGCTATGGCTAGGGCAAGGGCTAAGGTAGGAGCAATTAGAAATAAGGTTTGGGATGAGGTTGATGGTCGAACTGGTTCTTTAATGAACAGTTTTACTCCGTCTGCGATGGGTTGAAGAAGTCCAGTAGGACCTACAATATTTGGACCTTTTCGGTGTTGCATATAGCCTAGAACTTTTCGTTCAATAAGTGTTAAAAATGCAACAGCAAGCAAAATAGGAACTATATATAAAAGAGGATTAATCAGATGAGTAATAATATTTAACATAGCTAGCGAGAGGATTTGAACCTCTGATAAAAAGGGCTTAGGTCTTTTGCATTAGCCGGGCTCTGCCACACTAGCTAGCCCTAATCTTGGGCTTGGTTGCAGGTCTATTTTCAATTTAGTTGTTTGCACTGATATAGAGTGAGGCTTATTTAAACATTGGCCTCATTTTCTCGGTCCTTTCGTACTGGAGAAAATTCTTCATAGATAGAAACTGACCTGGATTACTCCGGTCTGAACTCAGATCACGTAGGGCTTTAATCGTTGAACAAACGAACCTTTAGTAGCGGCTGCACCACTGGGATGCCCTGATCCAACATCGAGGTCGTAAACCCATTTGTCGATAAGAACTTTTGAAATGGATTGCGCTGTTATCCCTAGGGTAACTTGGTTCGTTGATCAGTTAGACTGGATCAATTATAGTCTAAAATTTTGTTACTTAGAACTGTTATTCTTGGTTAAGGATTGAATGTCCTGTTCTTCAAGGAGGATTTCTTTTTCTCCATGGTCGCCCCAACCGAAAACTTTAGGTCATTTATCTGCTTGTTTACTGATTAATTCCTAACGGTTTAATAGATTATTGGCAGTTGCCCTTAGTTTGAAGCTCCATAGGGTCTTCTCGTCTTATGGTTATATCCCCGCCTCTGCACGGGGAGGTCAATTTTATGGATAGGATGCAGGAGACAGTTGAACCTTCGTGGTGCCGTTCATACCAGTCTTTATTTAAAAGACAAGTGATTACGCTACCTTTGCACGGTCAGAATACCGCGGCCGTTGAACATATAGTCACTGGGCAGGCTGGACCTCTTATACATGTAGGTTGGCAAGAGGCGATGTTTTTGGTAAACAGGCGGGGTTCATATTTGCCGAGTTCCTTCTGCGTCTTTTTATCTTTCCAGAAATACTCTTGTGTTAGATTAACGTTATTTTTTGCATGGTTTTCTTGTGTTGTTGATGCAGTTCTCTCAGGGAGAACGTTAAATATCAGTGATTTATTCGATCTGATTTACACTTGTATTTAGGAGAATAGTAGAATTCACATTACTAATTCTAGCATAAGTTCTTCTATGTTTATAGAATAGCTCAGTAAGATGAGAGGGTTTAGAGAGGTTATTTAAATTAAAGGATGTGTGTTTGAGCGAGCTTTGACGCTTTCTTTATAGATGGCTGCTTTTAGGCCCACTAACTCAATGTCCTTGATGTCTATAATCTTTACCCAGTATTTTAGGCTGTATCCTGTTTTAATCAGGCTGTACCCTGATTAAATAAATCCTAAGTTAAAATTTTTACTTTTGTTGTTAAAAATACATCTTAGAGTCGAACTAATATTCGTTTCCTGAGCAACCAGCTATCACTAGGCTCGTTTGGTCTGTCACCCCTACTCGGAGATCCTCCCACTCTTTTGCCACAGAGACGGGTTTGCTCTAAAAAGCTGTCTCGGAGTAGCTCGCTTAGTTTCGGGGGGTCAAACTTAAATTCGTTTTGCTTGATTATGACTGGCTAGACCATTATGCAAAAGGTACGAGATGAAGTCTCTGCTTTTTGTTGCTTAGTAATTTGTTTCATTTTTATTTCACCTTTCCCTTACGGTACTTTTTCTATAGCTATTAAAACTTATTTCTATCACCTATACTAAAAGTCTAAAATGATTTAATTGGTCATTCATGTTGTGGATCAGATGTGTTTGGTTAATTATGATAATGCTAGGTCTTTGGCTCAAAAAAATCTGGGTTTAACAGATATCGTCTCGGTGTAAGCGAGAGGCTTTTATTTAAGCTATCTTTTGATTCCAAGCACACCTTCCGGTGTGCTTACCATGTTACGACTTGCCTCTTCTTTATATTTATGATGGGTTTATTTATGGTTAGGTTTTTATAGAAGAGGGTGACGGGCGGTGTGTGCGCGCTCCAGGGCCATTTTAAAGAGAATGCTCTTGTTTCTCTTTACTGCTAAATCCGCCTTCCGATCTGATTTCATAAAGATCTTTCGTTAGTATTCTAGGGTGGTAGAAAATGTAGCCCATTTCTTTCCACTTCATATGCTACACCTTGACCTGACGTGCTGATGTTTGATCGTTGAGCCTACTAGGGTTCTCTCACGAGGTGGGCTGGCGACGGTGGTATATAGACGGATTTGGCAAGAAGTGGTGAGGTTTAACGGGGAGTATCGATTATAGAACAGGCTCCTCTAGGTGGGTTTGGAGCACCGCCAAGTCCTTTGGGTTTTAAGCTTAGGCTCGTAGTTCCCTGGCGGATTTTTGCGTAAATAGTCAAAGTTTATGGCTAGGCATAGTGGGGTATCTAATCCCAGTTTGTTTCCTAGCGGTCGTGAGTTCAAGTGTAATTTATAGGGCTACTTTCGTAAATGTTCTTCAGACCAACGAGAGCGTGCGACAGTTTGGTTGGAGTTTGGCCCTAGTTTGTGAGTACTTTAATCACGCTTTACGCCGAAAATTGTCAACTTGAGTTTCTCGTATAACCGCGGCGGCTGGCACGAGATTGACCAACTCTATTAACTGTAACTGAATCGAGCTTTTCGCTCATGTTCAATGTTTATCACTGCTGAGTTCCCTTGTGGGTGTGGCAAAGCAAGGTGTTATGGGCTTATAGTAGTGCCTGATACCAGCTCCTTATCCCCTGTTAAAGAGGCTTAAGGGCATTTTCACAGGAATGCGGATGCTTGCATGTGTAAGTTCAGAGGTAGTTGACTATAAGGCTAGGACCAAACCTTTTTGCTTCCGGGGCTTTTTAGGGCTCATCTCAGCATCTTCAGTGCTGTGCTTTATTTAAGCTACGTAAGC